CGCTCAATGAGAAAAAAGCGTCAGAGGTCTTCCCGTTCTGCCTGAGATCCTCTAGAAAGACATAGAGCCTTTCCAAGGACGACTCCCCTGTAGTGCTATTGGGGGAGTCGAGAGCGCGAGCCCCCCGCCGCATCCAATCCCCGGTCGGATCAAGAACTTCCATTCGCCGAATGATCTTAACCTTGACCTCGAAGAGATCTTCCGCCTCTATACGGGCGAAGCCGATCTCTTCGGCACTCGGACGGGGGTTAGACGACAAAAGCCGCCTTTGGATGGATGAGACGGAGTCGCCCCCGATCAGCTCATCCGGCTCGTACGGAAAGCGAACGGGGCTAGCTGGCCCCTCCGTCGAATCCGACACGGTATTACCGTGGGGTACGGGCCCTGCATCGGCAGAAGCGGTTGAGGTGTCCTCCGCCGATGTTCGGATGTACTCCCCCCAATCGGAGGAATTCATTTCCATTATAAGGGAGGTTCCCCCTAAAAAGAAAAAAAGGTGGGCCAGAGTGGAGGAGCAGCCTATCCTGCTAAAAAGGAAAGAGAGGGCCTTCACCCCCGCTACTTTAGATAGAACAGTAAAAAACAACGAAATCCCACCTATCGAAAGACAGAGAAGATAGAAAAGCATCATCAGAGCGATGAATAAGAGAAACGGAACGAATGCCCGTTTAGCACCATGAAAGAAACTAATTTTAAACTTAGAAAACCCTTGTCTCATTTGTACGAACATAATGACCTATTTATTTTGGATATAAGGGGGAATACCGCTTTCAAATTGCCCATACATATGGAGCACTGAGTTACTTATGGTCTTCTTTGTCTTACGACTTGACTGTGTTAAGCAACTTATCGCATTGGTAGGAATAGGAAAACTAAGTAGACTTCTGAACCGGAAGACTAAGCGAATTGCCCTTGCTATCGTTTGACCACAGCCACTTCTACACCTTCATTTAGCGAATCCGATCTTTATTCGTTCTAAGGCCTCTTACATTTCTTACGCTATTTCTGAAAAAAAGAGAATTTCTTTCTTGTTATACAAAGTTCCTTCTTTTCTAATGGCATTGCCCGCCTCCTAAAAGTTCACTTGGCATAGTAGCGTTCGAAGCAATACGTTGCATTTCTAGGACTTTTTGCTTGCTTTGTTTGTGGCAAGGGAAGTCATCTTCATTAGCCTGGTAAAATGTAAGGGCAGGAGACAACCTGACAACAGAGCGGCTTCCACCTGTTGTTTTGTCTCATTCTTTCTCTACCTACATTAGCACGGGAATGAGTGACTAATAACGAGTGAACGAGAATGGCTTTGCATGAAAAAAATCCTTCTAGCTTCTTTGTTTTGAGCTGTGGTACCTAACCCGAAGTAGGGAACAGCGAGCATCAAGCGTCAGGCATCGGTAAAAGAGGTTGGCATCGACTAAGTGACCCTAGCCTCGTGCGAGGTATACAAAGGCAAGGTGTCAGAAGCTGGTATCAGAGGTAGGTGAAATCGAGTTAGGTTTGAAGACATGTTATGAATCTGTTGGTGCTATTGATTCTGTTGGGTCTGCTAGCGCTTCGATTCTTCTTTCCTAGACTATTTCGTACGAGTAAGCTTTCGAAGTCGGTTATTGAATGAGTGGATATCAGGAATGGTCCCACATCCTCCCTTTCACCCTTCATGCTAAGACCACTTTGTGTACTGCGTCTTCTATCGCTATCTACAGTGATTCTCCCGGAGTGAGGACACAGCTGGAATAGCCCGAGAGAAAGACAAAACAAGGGTTCTCGTTCATAGATGGGGAGAGTTTGGCCAAGCTCCGCACCAGGATATCAAAAACGATTGATTCAATTCATCTGATCCTCTCTTTCCAGCTGTATGATAGAACAAGGGAGGTAGAAAGGAAGGTGCTGAAGTTCCAGTTCCGCAAAACTAGACTTTCCAGGTTTGCTGGAGAGGGTGAGATTCACCTTTTCTCATCTCAAAGTATACAACACTTCCCGCGAGGTTCAACGTTGTCTCTGTCAAATCACTTCTTTACAGTTAATGATCCAAATCTTGTACTTGTGAACAACTTCTGAGTTTGCTTTAGGTTAACCCAACCCTCATGAAAGTTGCTAAACTGTGTTTTTAAAGGGCATACAGTCACCATATAATTAGTTTTCGTACCTGTATTCAATGTATACAAAGAAGAAGGTTTGGATGTTTAGAACAGGGAATACCACACCTAGGAATGAAGTGATAAGCCACACCAAGGGATTCGTGGTACTGTAGTTTTGGTATCAATGATCAGATCATCTGACCTGCAATGGGGCTAAAAAGGCGAGCAAATGCTCGTTGAATCAAGAAAATAAAGTAATGATTGGAGTAGCCCGCCCTGTAGAGGCTTTCTTAGCGAAAAAAGTATATTCATGGATGGATTAGGGGAAAGAGTCTTCACCTTACTTTCAAGTGTCAATCATTTTTATTGAACTTTCTTTCAGGCTAGCTCTGGGCAGGGCGCATACACACGAACCCACTTTGAGTCGGATCCGAGCTCCAGTAGACAGCGAGACAGCCATTGTGGTAAACGGGGGGCAAAGCAAGGGAAAGAGAGGTGAGTGACGCCAAGGGGAATTCCAGTACGAAAGCAAGTGTTGTTATCACACGTCCGTCCTGTCTGATTGATTCACCTTCGATTATTCAATCAAGGAAGTAGAGTCAACGGCCTTTGAAGAAAGATGACTTCTATTTTAAGATATTGAGTTGGACAGTCAAAAAGCCCAAAGGCCAAAAAGAAGAGCAAAAACAGAGGAGATGTCTTCCTCATAGGCCATTGACTATCTATCCCCGGAGTCTTTCTCTCCGTCAAAGGGACTCTCTCTTTCTTGAACAAGCACGGCGCTATCAGGACAAAATCCTAGCAGAAGCAGAAAAAGAGGAAGAGAAAGAGGAGCGAACAGCCACTAGAACATCGTTAGATGAGCTTCAGTTGCGCCCCTTTGTGAACGAGGGGATCGAAAGGCCAGCCAAAGGAAGTACGGCTGAGTTTCAAGACTACGAGACTAAGAGTTGGGACTAGCCGCATGTCATCTTTCTCAGAGCCGCCATGGGAGTGCCATGTTAGGTATTTCTTTTATGTCTTTCTTGTTTAGATGTGTAAGACCTGGTCATTCTCTAAACCGTAGGTGTCTTAATGTGTGCAATGCTGCTGTAGTATCTTTGTCTTGGCTCTTTCCGGATTCTATCAGCTGGGTGATTTCCTGTGATCCGTTCAATGGCAAGCGAAGCGATCTTTCGTAAAAGCACGAAGAAGGAAGCATTACGAACAGATAGCCAAAGCAGACAGGGTGACAAGATGTGACAACCAGAAGGAATCCAGCAAGTTTCAAAGGTCAAAGAAATAAGAACTCTGACGAAACTAAGCACATACTAAGCCCAATACCCTTTGTACTCAAGGGATGAAGGAATAGATGCAAACTAAGAAGACTTGTAAATCGGTTCAGATTTAGCATTCTTCCTAAATAAAGGACCTGCAGCGGCGGAGACCATTTTAGCTCTTTCACTCCGTAAAAGAGTTAGTATGTTCGGACTCATAGCAGGAAAGACGAGCTAAGCTTGAAACTGAAACTCCTAGGCAACAAGTCTTCGGATCAATTCACTCTTTCTTTATCGCAAGCAAATAGCCAAAGAGCTGATGAAAGAGCACCGTCTTCTCTTATTCCTTCTTTGTAGTCTTCTTCTTCCCTCGGATTCGGCATAGCCTTCTTCAGATTATTCATCCTTGTCTTCGTCTCTGTCTACCAGATCGGATCCTATCAAAGCTGTTCGTCCCCCTTCTCGACGTTCCCGGAGGGTGGCTCTTCACTTGGTGTTCACTATTCTAGGGTCTTGGCACTAACAATGGCACAGACTTTCACTTCGACTTAGTCCTCAGCTCGTGAATCTGGTGGAGGACTCATATAAACCTATTCGTGGAGGTCTCCATGAAGAAAGGCCTTTTTGACATCGAGCTGATGCAGTGACCAAGATCTGTTAGCAGCAACTGACAGACTGACTCGTATGGAATCAGTTTCGTTTGGCTCTAGACTACGATTCGATAGAGAACGATTTGGCACATCTTCGATTTCCTGGTATGAAAATAAAGTCAGAGCTTGGCTAAAGGTTAACTTAACTAGGATAGATGGACCCCTACGCCTTTTGCCTGCTTCCTTCATAGAGCAGATTCGTTTGCTGGATTCGTGACAAGAGAAGACCAGAGATGACAGAGGAAGGTATTCGATTCTTTTACTTGGGTCAATCTAGTCATCTTTGAATTGATCTCGTACTCAAGAGAAATGGAAGCGAAAAGATGAAGCAAGTTGGTAAGGATGCTAAGAGAGGGTACGGAACCAATACGAACAAGCAATACCTCCCTGGAACCTAACTGCCAATCCAGAACGTAGCACTCCCTTTCGATTATCCATGGTGTATTCTACTTGCCAGTTCCAGGCTTGACTAAACCAATCTATCAACCAGAATGTCCTGCCTTTTACTGTCCTTCCTTTCCGCAGTCCACTTCACTAATCAATTCTTTAGTCAGCAATGCAGGCATAAACTACAGCTTCAGCCTAAGCAGCTCAACTAATTAGAGAACGTACTGCAGTGCCAGCCCTTATCTCATGGGCATGAGTACACAGCTTTCACACTCGAACTCTCCAACTGTGTGTGCTTTCAAGCTAATAAGACTGCTTGCTAAACGAACAACAGCTGACGAAGTGCCCCATACCAGCACTAGCACAACAATCAACTTTCTTTTAGCTCCTTGCTAAAATCCTAGCCCATTCTTAGCATCCACTTGAGGTTCCGATGAGATTTCTTGGCTTCACTCTAGAGAGACCAGGATATTGATTTTCTCCTGAATATGAGCATCTTAGCCTGTCTACATCTCTCGGATTTAGTCGATGTTCTCCTTGTCTTTAGCTTGGCACCTGGGCTGCATGCTTACCTTCCTGATGACTTTCTTAGCTGCTTCCTGTATCTCTTCTTTTCCTGCATCCTCAACCTTCACCGAATAGTAACCACCTGAAGATGGAGTCTTTCACTACCTCTATGAACTACCGGCTAGCCCCTACAGCTTGCCTTTTTAAAGCAACTGCTTGGCCTCTTCCGTCTTATCCTTCCTCATTTCCTTCCCTTAGCCGAACTCCCTGCTCTTTTCCCGTTGTTCTAGCTCTTTCCGCTGACCTTCCAAGGTAGGTAGCTGCCCTATAAGGTTGTTTTCCATATCTGTTAACTGCTCTAAACCTAACCGCTTATTCCGACTTTCTTTTGCCAGCTAGTCTAATCCTTTACCCGCTTTCCCTTTCGAGAAGCATCTCATGGCACACCATTGATCAATTGAATATACAGGGATAACCCATTCGCAAGGAATCCTCTTTCACCTCTGTAGTTAGACGAGATCGAGTTAGGCACTCAAGGTATCTGTCTACGGCTGAAGGAAGTAGGCAAGTCTGTATCTGCTACAAGCACAAGCGAGGGATGCCCAGGAGAGGGTATCCCGATCGATAACCTAGTTGGGATGGATTGGTGTGGACCCAGGAAGGAGAACAGAATGCAACCTATCACACCCAGGAAAACCCTATCCACCAAGAATTCAAACCGTGATCGGGCTTGCCAAGAAGGCTCTTGTCCGCTGTCTCGGTTCTTTCTTTCAATGAAAGTTGACTAATATGAAATCGACGTTCTTAGACGTCCACGTATGATTTTGATGTCAGAGACCACCAATGAGGTTTTGGCTTTAGTAACCTTTACTGAGAATTGCAAAACTATCCCTTGGTCGAAGGCAACAATGAAGTTAACGATTCCAATTAAACGCTAGGCTGTGGTTCCTCAGTCCAGCTAATCCATTACGGGTTTCTGGAAGGCCTTTGAAGAAGAGAGGTTAAAAGAGCCCAATCCAGGTTTAGCTGTCTCAGGCAAGAGTTGCTTAAAATGAGTGTTCGAGGCCCTTTTCAGGCGTGTGCTTCTGATTATAAGGGTGGTTTACATGATCTGCTCGATACTCGAGATTTTGAATGGAATTGAATCGATTTTGAGCGCTAGCCAGAGATGACCCTCTTTGAAGATCTAGCCTCACATGGACTGCAGTGTTGAACTGATTCTAATCCTTGAGCTGATTGGAATCCTTGAATTCGACCAGGGAATAGGTATCATCTCATTTTTCGTCTGATCGTCTGCGTCTTGTGCCTAGCTTCCTACGAGCGGAGGGTGCAAGTCCTCTCAACAAACTCCATATCTGCAGAAAAAATGCCACTATTCTAAATTCAATATAGTAAGGCGTTTCTATTCTTCCTCGCAGCAAGACTTCTGAAAGCCAGTTGCTAAGAAAAAGATTAGAACAAGAGGGCTCTGGCGATTTCGGAACTAGCTTGACTCATTCCACCCAGTCTGGGGTGAACGAGAACTAGTTCATCACCAACATGCTTAACTCCTAGGACTTTTGGGATTGAATACTCTTACTCTTTTTGACCAAAAGATGGTGAAGAGAGGAGCTAGATAGAAGTAGTTTTGAATGAGGAGAGGGAAATCTGGCCAATAGTTAAGTCATTTTTTGTTTGGTCATAAGTTGGTTAGAGAAAAGTAATTAGTTCAGTTTTAGGCATACACTAATAGTAGGTTACGATTCAAAAGAAAGAGAGATTCAAGCCAGATGAATGATCCTAGAGGCTCTTCTTCCGTATGAGATCTTATAACCGGGAAGCGTAGGTAGAACTTGTGTGGAAGGAAGACACTGGCGAGTAGACCTGTGAGAGCCCCCCATCAAAGGTCGATATCTTACCTTTAAAAGCGGGTATAAGAATTGGAAGTCGGGATATCCCAATCTTCCAGCTCTCAAGCAGTTCAGAAGATTCATCCCTCATTCAATCCCTGCTTTCATCTACCCCTATGTTTCTGCTTTCTTCGTCTATGCCTATGCCTCCAGGGATGGATCCAATTTCCTGTCCTTTTTTGGAATCGTTGATACATATGTTATGTTACGATGGCTTCGGTTGAGAGAGGTTGGTCGTAGATCATAGTTCTGTAGCGAAGCTAGGCTGTTGAGTTTGAGCTATGAGTTCTGACCTGAGCTAGTCTTTCAGATTAGGCAGGGAACATGAGGGACAGTTCCTCACTACCGAAATTCCCTTACAGTTCTAGAAGGTAAGAGAAGCTAGGGCTTTTGAGTTCCAGTAACCAAGCCAAACTGGAGTTCTGGAGAGAAGGCAGTGAACGGAGTTGGCGGTTCGAGGACGGATGGGACCCAGAGTGAACAAGTAGCTTGGCTCAACCTTTGCTTTCCTTTGACAAGGCAGCTAAGGCTCCAGCTTCGCTTTCTACTTCGCTGCCTTTCTCTAACGAGACAAGTAAAGTACCTTAATTCACTTACAGCAAGATAAGGTATTCAAGCGGGTGAAAGTATAGAGCTACTAACCAGAGTCAGAAAAGTTGGTTGGCATTCAAGCAAGAGAGAAAGAAGTCCCGATCAGGCTACAAGTGGGACTAGAAGCGAGGGCCGCTATTCCGGTCAGCTTGTTAGAAAGGGAACTAGCACCCTAAAGACAGCTACTCTCGCTTTCTAACAGTAAACTAAACTGCCTTCCGGTCGCCTCACCAACGCCTTCTCTCCCTACCGGTCGAACTTTTCCATCCTCTCCCGTTGGGAAAGGGGATCGATTACCTTTCTTAGCTAGGATAAACCCGTTGGGAAAGGGGATCGATTACCTTTCTTAGCTAGGATAAAGTCACTGTCATCGCTCTCTCCTTGATTCGCTCGGAAATCGTACCTAGCCTCTCGTCCATAACCTAGCCCGAAGCTCTCAAGCGACTGATTTCACACAAGTAGTAGGACCTTCTTTTATAGTGGAGTTAGAATAGGCTCTAGAATAGTCGAATGAATGGTCAGTCTCGCTCTCCACCCTGGATAAAGGTCTATGAGGTGTGGGATGTCTTCCCTTCCTGAGTTAGTGCCAAAAGAATAGTAAGCAATGATCATGTTGCCAGCATGCTATGCGACTAGTCGATTATCTTACTAAGCTAAGAACTGGATCTCCATCCAAGAAAGTCAATAGATCTTTTTTATGGCTTTCAGTGCCCCTAGCACGAGATCATCGAACTGCACTTTAATTAAGAGGTTCACTTCACTGCTGGTATGCTTTAGGACTCTTCACTGAATGACGACTGACTAGCGGATTCAGGGAACGAAGATGGCCCTCTACCTACATCTATACTGGACTCCTGACTGTTAAGAAACTTTTGCTTTTTGCCGAGGGAGAAAGGCTTCACTCAAGGTGATAAGTGGAAATGCTAACCGAACACGTCCAAAAAGTCTCGTAACGAGGCTAAAGGGGCTTGATTCAAGTCCTCTGGGTCGTCCACTAAGTGAGGTCTCATTGGGAGAATTGGGAAGAGAGAAGGTCAGCCTCCCACTATGTGAAAGAAGAGCTTTTCTCTCATATTCACTTCTATAGAATAGATAGAATAGCCGCAGCTGAAGCCAGAGATCTTGCCCCCAACGGGACATTTTCTTCAACAACTGAACTAGCATCACCGTTCTTAAGCCTAGACTTGTTTTGGGGTTCCTCCTATTTGTCTTTACCCAGCGGCAAGACGCTTAGTTTTGTCGGAAAGGGAATGCTTATTCCCCTCTACTGTGCGGGTGCTAAGACTAGGCGAAGAATGAAATGAATCAGTTCGCTTGACCTACCCGAGCCTATAGTTCTTCTGAGTTGGCTAACATCCTTCGATGACAAGCCGACCGAAGGAAGACGCACCGGGAGCCTACTTCTATCTCATCAGATGCAGGCGCATAGGCTATAGAATCCCACCTTATTCTCAAACCTGGTGGCTCGGTTGATTGGAACTCCTTTAGGCTCATCCTGCATAATCATTCTGGCGGTCCCAAGTCCTGCATCCACCAAGAACATTTCTTCCTTTAAGCGTAAAACTTCAGATTTGAAGGCCTTTCCACTGCATAAAAAAAACTTGAATTAGATCTACGAAATGATCGACTCAAATAGATGGTCACCATAAGCTATTTCTTTTCCTCCTCTTCCAGTTCTATTAATAAAAAGGCCATCATGGACCAAGATCCAAAGGGATCAATCTTTTACACCGATGTATCTTACTCTCTCGACCAGGTCATCATAAGAAATGCAATGCAAAATCTTTCTGAAGTGTTATAAAGAGGGAAGGCGCGCTACAACTAACATAACAGCCTCTTCCTTGCCCCCCTAAGAATCCAAGGGTGACCTTTGGATGTTGTCGTGACACTTTGGTTACGAAGGTTATCGGGGTCTAGGTTTATGGATGGATTCAGTAATCGAAAGTCCCTCCAACTCAATCAATATCAACAACATGTCGTGACCGGTTAGGCTTGGTTGATTTTGTCAGAAAAGAAAGTAGGTTTCGGGGGTTCATTGATTAGTACACCCCCGGTGCTGGTAAGGTCGGGACCGTGGTCGTACGTCTCCGGTTTGCCGGCCTATCTTCTTTCTGAGATTGACCAGCCAGCTGGGTTGGTTTGGCTATTCTTTTCTATTGAAAAGGAGTCAGCTGTCTGCGCGAGTCATCTTCTTCTAGGCTCCGCTGGACGACACGGCATTCTCGTTTAAATAAATAGATGTCGGCCGTACTTGTGATGGTTCCCAAGGATCCAATATGACCACTTCACTTAGGTCTACGTTGCCACGATATTGTTCTATGGAAGCGGGCGGGCTGTTAGAAGTTCGGCCCGCTTTTTTTGTGTCGTAGGGGAGGGATTGACCTTTCTAACGCATATTCAGTCGTACCGGCATGGCCCCACTGATTTCTTTTCGATCGGAGCATCCAGCAGCGCAACCCGGTTCTACTTGACTAAGCCCGTGCTCGTCCAAGGAGGGAGTTTGCTTTACCCAACCCCCTTTTTGATAACAAGGCAGAAAGCCCCGACCTGACATTCATTAGTTTCGAATGAAGAGTGCCCTGCCGCACCTACTCCTATCAAAAAGCGAGACTTTACTAAACAAGAAAAGCCCCTTCTATCTTCTT